TCCTTGTAGGGCTTGTTGGAAAACTCCTTGTCGGACTTGATTAATCGCTCTTTGTTGTTCAAACTGAATGGTTTGGTTTTTAGAATTTTCTAATTGTTCCAAACTCTTAGAAGTTGAGTTGATCAAAGTCCATTTTTCTCGTTCTATCTCAGAGTATCCATTCACTCGATACTCATCCGCTTCTGTTTCGACTTTCCCTAAGCGGGCCCTGGCTTTTTCCAGCTGCTCAATGGCCCCTCCGCGGAGTTCTTCTGAATTTCGAATAGTACTCAAGATCCTCTGTTTTCGATTATCTAATAAATCACTTAATGAAAGTAGATTCTCTTGCCATTCATTTCAAAATTTCCATGATCTCTTCCCGAACCAAACATGAATCTTTCGATTCATTTGGCTCTCACGCTCAGTTACTTATGGGACATTGCCCCATTTTTTTTTCTGTTTTTTATGTAATGAGCCTATCCTCTCTTCTCTGTTCATATTACAAAATCTCAAAATGGATTAGTGATGCAAGACCAAACTCGTCGAAGGACTCTTCCGACCAGACAAAAATCTGTAATTCTCGGCAAAGTTGTTTTTTTTAATCCAACAAATGCTTCTTTTCTTACGTTATACATAGGTCGTCGACTCAGCCTTGGAAAAAAGGCGGGTTGCCTATGCCTATTTTTACAATAAATGGTTCAAATGGATTTTATCGATATTTTATCCATATGAGTGCTCTATATCGGATAAATTGCCAACTACTTATTTTTTTTGACACTATCTCCATACTTAGTGGTAGAAAGAGTACCGTGTTGGGCCTCGACTTCAAACGTTTTAGCCTTAACCATGTTAATAGTCCCACATTCTTGGTTGATAGAGAATCAAAGTGGATTTACCAATGAGTCACGAAATGCTATGGTTCGTACATATGATTTCTTAATTTATTCAGAAGTAATTCGCGAGATCGTGCGCCTTTCTTTTCTAGGTATAAAGAAAAACAAAAGAAAGTGCAGTTGGTTGGATCCAACCTATTTTTGAAATAAACAACTCGCACACACTCCCTTTCCAAAAAAAATCAATACACCAAGTACTACACTTAGATTTATTGGATTTGTTGCAAAAATATCGGTATTAAACCCGAAACTCCCGGCGGATGACCAGTAACCCAAGAAAACGAAAGAATCGGTTAAATTTTTCATAGGATCTCCTCTTTCTTATAGATAGGACTAACAAAATCAAACAGAATTAGTTTTGTATCACTTCGCCCCTTTTTGGATTGATTTTTTTTATCAATTATGACATCCCTCGTTTGTTGTTGCAACGCTTTCGAAAAACCACTCAAAAAGGGTTCAATTGGACTAAGAGCGGGAAAGAAGAAAGCGGCAAGTTCACAGCACGAAAATAAGAAACAAAGACTTTAAAATTGATAGGATTAAACAAAGGGATTCGCAAATAAAAGCGCTAATGCCACAACCAGTCCATAAATTGTTAAAGCTTCCATAAAAGCCAGACTAAGCAATAAAGTACCTCGTATTTTACCCTCTGCCTCTGGTTGTCTCGCGATCCCTTCTACGGCTTGGCCCGCAGCAGTACCTTGACCAACTCCGGGTCCAATAGAAGCAAGCCCTACGGCCAATCCAGCTGCAATAACGGAAGCAGCTGAAATCAATGGATTCATGGTAAGCGCCTCGTACCAGAATCAATAAATGGTTAATGATACAATCAACTAATGAATTATGACTTATGATCGATTACTAAGATCTATACGATTGAAATCACTAAGAACTTCGTATTGAAGTAATGCTATGATTGAATCATCATCAATGCATCCAACTCTCGTTCTTTCGTTTCTTTGGTCCGAACCATGCTTTCAATTCTGCGCCCTTTCTCTTCTATATGCTTGATTTCATCTGTTTATTCATTCGTCACAGACGAAACGGAAGGACTTCCACTGGAATCCTCATTGAAATTCAGAGTGGAATAGAAAAGAAAATGGATGGGTGGTTCATAGAAAATTAGTCAATATCTACCATATACAGTTCTTGCATAGGGGAAATCAACTATTCACATCTTATACTCATCCGGATTCTAGAATCCTTCTTTGAACAGAGGAAGAGGAGCCCGGGAGTTACGTTAGCTCTTGGATTAGCCAGAGTAACAGGGCCGGGGTGTCTCTTTGAGTCAATGCTCGAAGTCGAAGAAATGGATCCCAAATAGGATCAATATCTTCCGGCTTGGAGATGTACTCCAGGATTTTAATGGATCTATTCCACCCTCCCTAAGGGGTGTACTGCGGCCACGAGGGAATGCACTCGGGGCCGCCATTTGGAGTCACTTCTCTCCAAAAACCTTTTGAAGAGATGATCCGCGATTTTGGCCAACGACCGAAACTCCTCTGTATCTCTCTTCCGAAGATCTAGTATTTCTTGATGGAAATCCATATATGGTTACCTCCTACTCCTAATAGAATATATAAATAGATAATAGATCTAATATATTTCTTTCTATTGATTCTTTTCTTTTAAAATGTGAAAGAGGTGGACTAAAATAACACGAGATTTCTGTCCTATGAATGAAATCTGGAAGTTTTTCTCAGATACAAGGAAATGATTCAATTCCTTAGGCAAAGTCGCAAAATTGTCAGAAAAAGAAGATGTATTCTATATGTAATATTCAGAAAAAGAATAAGTATTCTATATGTAATATATAGATACCTTGCGTTTCGTTTTCAGACATCTGCGGATCGATTTTCAATTGAAAATCGCTAAATGGATGTGTTCATAGATCACGGTTACACATACATAAGAAAGAGTTTCTTATGTATGTGTTCGTAGGAAGCCCTATTTTGTACCATATTCCACGAATCTATATTATGATCAAGTGCAGGTCTTGAAAGAAATCGATGGGATTTGCTTCCATCGGATCTAGTTTCTATCTATTATGTTCCCCCAATAGCTTATCTCGAAATAGCTTATCTCGAGCCGCCCTCGGGTTGAGATAAGCGAAACAAAGGCGAAAGCTCTTTTCAAAGCTAGTCAATGATGACCCTCCATGGACTCTCCTATATAAGCCGCAGCTAAAGTTGCAAAAATAAGAGCTTGAATACCACTTGTAAATAATCCAAGGAACATGACAGGTATAGGAACCACTGAAGGTACTAAAGAAACAAGAACAAGAACTACTAATTCATCAGCCAATATATTCCCGAAAAGTCGAAAACTAAGTGAGAGGGGTTTTGTGAAATCTTCTAGGATGTTAATTGGTAAGAGGATTGGAGTTGGTTGAATGTATTTACCGAAATAACCCAAGCCTTTTTTGGTAAGACCCGCATAGAAATAGGCCACAGACGTGGGTAAAGCTAAAGCAACAGTAGTATTTATATCATTTGTGGGTGCGGCTAACTCCCCCTGAGGTAGCTCTATGATTTTCCGAGGTAAAAGAGCCCCTGACCAGTTAGAAACAAAAATAAATAGGAACATAGTTCCAATAAAAGGAACCCAAGGACCATATTCTTCTCCAATCTGAGTTTTGCTCAAGTCTTGAATGAATTCAAGGACATATTCGAAGAAATTTTGACCGTCGGTTGGAATGGTTTGTGGATTTCGAACAGCTATAGTGGTTGACCCTACTAAGATAGCAATTACGAACCAAGAAGTAATAAGCACTTGGGCATGGACTTGGAAACCACCTATTTGCCAATAGAAATGTTGGCCTACTTCCACATCGGATAGATCGTATAACCCTTTTAGGGTGTTGATGGAACATGGTAGAACATTCATATTGCCCTCTGACAGAAGTAGAACTTAAAAAGGAATGATTTTGATTCCACTATCTCTTTCTCGACTCGCCTACTTGAATCGTGTATTTCGGATACCAAGGAATCCCTTAAAATCCTCAGTGATTTTTCTCTCTCTTTTTTTTTTAGATTCAGGAAAAGTAACCGATTCCATAAATCCATAAATTTCCCGAAGTCATTGACTTATCTTATTATTAATCAACGATTTGTTATAGAGCTAGAACGGCCCTCACAAATTGCCGAGACTAATTTGTTAAGAATGAATCGAATTGAAGCTATAGAGTCATCATTGCTTGGAATCGGAAGATCCGCAAGATCCGGGTCACAATTTGTATCGATTAAACAAATCGTTGGAATTCCTAAAGTTACACATTCGCGAAGAGCCTTATAGCCTTCTTGCTGATCAACGACGATTACAATATCAGGCAACCCCGTCATATATTTGATCCCACCTAGATAGGTTTGCAAGTGATATAATTGTCTCTTCAACATTGCTGCATCTCTTTTCGGAAGACGGTTGAGTCTTCCCGTCTTTTGTTCCGCTCTCAAATTCCTGAACGTATGAAGTCTCCTTTCTGTAGTGGACCAATTCGTTGACATACCCCCGAGCCATTTTTTATTAACATAATGACACCGAGCCCTTATTGCAGCCGATGCGACTGAATCAACTGCTATTTTTTTTGTACCAACTATTAAGAATTGTTTTCCCGTACTCGCTGCATCAAAAACTAAATTACAAGCTTCTGATAAAAAACGAGCAGTTCTAGTAAGATTTGTAATATGCATCCCTTTACGCTTTGCAGAGATGTAAGGTGCCATCCTAGGATTCCATTTCTTAGTCTTATGCCCAAAATGAACTCCTGCTTCCATCATCTCTTCCAAATTAATGTTCCAATATCTTCTTGTCATTTTTCCCCACACTTCCTCTTTTTTTTTAAGAGACGAGGTACCCTAAATAAAGAATTGTTCCGACGGAACCTTCTACCGGAGATTGACCGTTGATACACGGGCCAAGCCATTAATTCCTTTCTAATTAATTCCTTTCTATTCGTTATTATCTTTATTACCAAATCAAATAACCGGACTAGATAGTGAAAGTGAAGTTAAAGGAATGCATTTTCTCTTAGAAATCATGAAATCCCGCAAATTCGGATGGATCATGGAATTTTTTGGGGATGCAAGAATCAAATAATTCTCTGTGTTGGAATAAAATATCTCTTATTTCCCCCCCGAATAGATTCTTCTTTTTCATTTCCAAAGGAATGTTGCTGCGTTGCCTTGAACGGTACACTAATCCTTTGAATCCAGTACCAACCGGTATCATACCCCCCAAAACAACGTTCTCTTTCAGGCCTTTCAACCAATCGATACGACCTCGTAGAGCGGCTTTTGCTAAAACCCGAGCAGTCTCTTGAAAACTCGCTTCGGATATGAAACTTTGAGTATTCAGAGACGCCTTCGTTATTCCCAATAAGACAACTCGATAACAGATCGCTTCTTCCAAAGCACGCGCTGTTCGTTCCGCCCGCAACAATCCTATGAGTTCTCCAGGTGAAAAAACATTCGACATTCCATCTTCTGAAACCAACACTTTTGATGTTATTTGACGCACAATAATTTCTATATGCCTATTATGGATTTGCACCCCCTGGGATCGATAAACCTTTTGAATCTTATTAACCAAAGAGATACGGCTTTGTGCTATGGTTAACTCAGCGCCAATCAAGAATCCCCAAGGAATTCCAAGAATTCTTGTTATACATTCGTTCCAACCTTCAACCCTCTCTTCTAGGTTCATTGAGATTGAATCAATCGAACGCACTTCTAACACTTGTTCCACTTTTGGCAGACCTTGCGTTATATCACTAGATCTCGATTTTTCATAGAGAAATGTAACTAATGTATCTCCTTCGTAAAGGATTGCCCCATAATGGCCATGAACGGTGGCTCCTGGAGTAGCCAAATAGGGCTTAGCGGATCTTATTACTAAAGAGTCAACATGAACCATTATAACCTGCCCAGATTTGAGGCGCGGTCCATATTTGGATATACATACATTTTCACAAATCAACTGTCCAAGGCTAATAATTGTCGATGTTTCTTCACAATAGGCGGGCTGGAGCGACTCCCAATTCAAATTGAATGGATTCAAAATCATGTTACTGCATGGATTGGGATTCGAAATTCTCCCACTTTCATCCATTAAATAATAGTTAAGTACTTGGAAAGTCTGTTTGAAATTCTCAAGTAGCAAATATTTCTTTACCAAGATCTGATTATGAGTTATTAAGTGGTAAGATGGAGAAAAATGCGCAATTTGAGGCACAATCCCTAAAGGACCCGACGAATTCCTAATTGGAATTCGGAGATCCCTTTTACTTTTCATTGATTCTTTTCTCACATTGTTGTTATATTTAAAACCGTTGAATGGACCCATTCGAGAACAATTAGATGATGACAAAATGATCAAAGACTGGCATTCCTTATTTCGACTCAACAACGTACGACTAGTTCCTTGATGTTGGGTAAGTGATTGTTGCATCCTTCCCTTGGAATAAAAAGGTTTGAGATTCATGCAAGCTAATCCATTATCGGGGATCAATCCCGACCCTGCCGGATCATTCCTTTTTCTGTTATACGAGGCCTTCGCTAAGTCCATTCTTAGGAAATCTCGAATCAGATCATTGACTCTTACTTCAACAAAGGAAGCATGAACCTCCTCTCTAGACGAACCCTTTTTGTCTTGGTCCCAATTCAAGACTAAACAAGTTCGAACTGATTGAATACTAGGGTGATAAATTCCTCGAATTGTTTTGCCATTTCCATAAAGGATATACTTGACAACTCTAAGTTGCAAACTCTCCCTTTCCTGCAAGAGATCGTGGGGGAAAAGCGTTGCTAAATGAATCTCGTCTTCTATTTCATCTGTGACTACGGGTCGAACCAAAACAAAAGACTTTTTCGTAATAGGTGTGATCCGTTGGACATAGACCCCATTTTTCCATTTTTTGGATTCCTTAGATATCTTATCTGTCTCTCCAGGAAAATGGATCTCTCCAGAAAAGATTTTCAGTTCAATCCTTTTTTTTTTTTTCTCTACTTGGACCAATCCGCCTACCCGGCTTCTTATATTTAAAGTAATTTGTGTATCGACTCTAACAATACTATTGTTCCGCACCATTATGGAAGAGGATCCGGGTAATATATGTACTTCCTCGGGAATGCAAACTCCTTTCTTTTGGTATTTTTGCCTAAATTCTTTGGCTCTTCGAGACTCAATCAAATCCTCTTTTTTGCCGATGGAATGCGTCTCTCTAGTCCCATATTTCGTAATTCCCGAACGGTTTCTTCCGTATTGGGGATCATCGAAATAAGCAAGAATACTGTTTCTACGGAAAATGCCATTTATGGGTATTTCCATCGAGATACCTGAACGAGGTATTAGTTCTCTCTCTCGTTCTTGATTAGATTGGAATGGAATGATGCATCTATTTCTTCGCCTCTTTGCCACTAAATCAGAATTTTCGTGGAGAATGGCAGGATATATGAAATTACAATGACCATTGCATAGGATTCGATCAGGTTCTGAATAATCAAGAACCCTTCGCACCCTTTTACCAGAAGGCCCCGCACTAAACAAATTATATCTCACTTGATCATTAGTCACTGAGAAGCTAGACGTATATCTTCGTTCAGCAGAAAGAGAACGAACATTCATTTGATCTTGATTCTTACGGATTGAAAAAGGAACTCTACCGGATCTGCGCAGCCCCCCTGATAATATCCATAAATGACTTGTTTTTGGTAAGAGATGAACATTACCATATGTGGATTCAGGTGCATGATAGACATCCGTACTCCAGTGCATTTCTCCCTCTAAGTCAGAATAAATATGTTTTCGAACCTTCTCTTTCAAATTCAAGGTGGATGTTCCCGCGCGAATTTCCGCAATCACTTGTTCTGATTCTACATATTGATCATTTTGAACTAAAAGAAAACTTTTTGGTGGAATATTCACATTATGTGTAATATCCTGACTCTCAATAGTGACAGCCAGGTCTAGATAACATAGAAAAGCAGGATGGCCATGACGTGTCCTTGTGGGATGAACGAAATCCTCGTTGAATTTAATTTTTCCCGTAGAGGGGGCTCGTACATGTTCGGCAGTACCCCCTGTGAACACTCCACCGGTATGAAAAGTTCTTAATGTTAGTTGAGTCCCTGGTTCCCCAATAGATTGACCCGCAATAATACCTACGGCTTCTCCCAATTCGACCAGGTCGCCATGAGTGGGACTCCTACCATAGCAGAATCGGCAGATCCAAGATGTACTCCTGCAAGTGAAGGGGGTTCGAATCGATATTGGTTGTGCTCGAAAGGTTATGAATCGGTTGACAAGTCCAATCCCAATATCTTGATTTCGAATGGCGATGCATCGCGAACCCATATAGATATTGTCTGCTAATACACGACCCATTAATGTTTGGATCAAAATTCTTTCTGTCATCATCCCATCTCGAGGATTCACAGAAATACCCCGGATGGTACCACAATCTGTTCTACGTACAATAATGTGTTGAACTACTTCAACAAGTCTGCGCGTGAGGTATCCAGCATCTGATGTTCGTACAGCAGTATCCACAACCCCCTTGCGGGCTCCGTAGCAGGAAATTATATATTCCGTTAACGAGAGTCCTTCGCGTAAATTGCTTTGAATAGGTAAATCAATCATTTGTCCTTGGGGATCTGACATTAATCCTCTCATACCTACTAATTGGTGTACCTGAGATGCATTTCCTCTAGCTCCCGAAAAGGACATTATATGGACCGGATTCAAAGGATCAGTCATCCGAAAATTCGGATTCATTTCTTGTCGCAAATACTCACTTGTAGCATACCATATCTCAATGGATTGACGTAATTTTTCTACCGCGTGCACATTCCCATAATGATGGTGTTTTTCCAAAATCAAACTTTGTTGTTCAGCGTCTTGGACTAACCATCCTTTGGAAGGTATTGTTAACAGATCATCAATTCCTAATGAAATGGATGTAGCAGTGGCTTGCTGGAAACCCAGAGTCTTTACTTGATCCAGGATGTGTGATGTATATGCCATTCCAAAGTGATCTATGAATCTGCTAATAAGTCGTTTTATGGCAGTTCCATCTATCGCTTTATTGTGAAAGACCAGATCGGCCCTTTCTCCCATAAGTACCTCCATATTCCGCTGAGTAGGATTTGACAAACAATAGGTTTGAGTCAGTGATTCGAAGACTTCCTTTCCTCGATTTTGAGTCGCGTAGAAATTCAGGAATTAGAATCCTAGTTGAATCGGAGAGACCCGAATTTCCACGGGTATCATATAATTACTTAGCTTAGGTCCCCTATGAGCAGGCCCGGCAAAATCCTTGGATGGCTTCTTCGATTTCTCGATAAAAAGAAATATGGCCAACAGTGGTTCGAATGTAGAGACAAGGGATTTCTTTTTTTACACTTCTTACTAGTAGATAGTGACCAAAAATCTCATGATAGGTACCCAAAGATTCATATTGAACTTCGATGGGAACTTCTCTTGATGCAATAATGCGTTGATCGAGTCGCCACCGGAGCCACAAAGGACTCTCTAAATTGATTCGTTTCTGCCGATAAGCCCCAAGTGCATCATAGGAACCAGAAAAATAGGGCTCTTTCTCTTTTGTATACTTATTATCTTCTATTTTCTCATTTTGAGAGTTTATGCGATTCCACGGATTATACCTATTTGCACAAATACCTCGACGATTCCCGATCGTTAATACATAGAGTCCCATAAGCATATCTTGAGTTGGTATGGAAATGGGATCTCCGATAGCCGGAGACAAGAGATTCATATGAGAAAACATAAGTAAACGCGCCTCCGCTTGAGCCTCCAATGATAAAGGTACATGAACAGCCATTTGATCCCCATCAAAGTCTGCATTGAATCCCTTACGAACTAATGGATGTAAACAAATAGCACGCCCTTCCACTAAAATGGGTTGGAATGCCTGTATGCCTAATCTATGCAGAGTGGGTGCTCTATTCAGCAATACAGGGTGCCCCTGCATAACTTCTTGAAGTATTTCCCAGACAATTGGTTCTTTTTCCCGAATTTGCCTTTTCGCAACTCCTATGTTGGAAGCAATGTGTTGTCTGAGTAGACCACGAATGACAAATGTCTGGAAAAGCTCTATTGCTATTTCGCGAGGCAATCCACATCTATGTAATGAAAGCGAAGGGCCCACGACAATGACAGAACGGCCCGAATAATCGACCCGTTTCCCAAGCAAAGTCTCGCGAAATCTTCCCTCTTTACCTTCAATTACATCCGAAAACGACTTGTAAACCTTATTATGACCGTCCTTCATTGGCTGTCCGCGGATTCCATTATCAAGAAGTGTATCCACGGCTTCCTGCACTAATTTCTCCTGACACATTATTGAGTCCCCTGGCGTAGATCTTTTTAATAGATTGGTAAGAGTATTGTTCCGATAGATAACTCTTCGGTAGAGTTCATTAATATCCGAACTCATGAGTTTCCCCCCATCTATCTGAATGATCGGTCTCAAGTCGGGAGGGAGCACTGGTAATAGGCACAAAACCATCCGCTCTGGTTCTACATTTGTTTGAAGAAAATGCTTAGCTAATTGCATCCGTCTAACCAAAAAAGCCTTTCGTCTTCCAATTTTTCTATCTTCCCATTCATTACCGGTGGTCCCTTCTTCCCCTAAATCTTTCCATTCTACCAATGAATCATCTATAATCAGTCGCAAATCCGGATCGGCTAATTGTTCTCTGATAGCACTGGCTCCAGTAGAGATTTCTCGATTTCGAAATGTATCGAAGCCTTGAGTAGTAAAAAAAAGTGGGATGCTGTATTTCCGGGATTGAATTTCATATTCGAATGAGCCTCGTAATCGTAAGAAAGTAGGTTTTTTAGCTACGACCCTAGCAAAAGAAAAATTGGGATAGGTTCCTATAGGATTTCCCCCCTTCAAAATCGGACGTGAAGGTTTCCTCTCATCCGGCTCAAGTAGTTACACCAAATAAAGATAAAGAAAGGGGGTTCTTGGTCTCAATTTTGTTCTATAAAACCCCCAAACCAAGGTCTACTCCTTACTCAAGTTCCCAGTCCGGACCAACCAACATTTCATTGATTCATTCTTCCTTTTATTTAGATCTTTGATTTCTATTTTCTGAATTCCTTATTCAATTAGGGCCTAAATGAAATGTGAAATTCTTGAGTAGTCTACTTCCCTTCCAATGATGAATCTCCCTCAAATCAAAGAAAAAGAATTCCTTGGAACTCATAAGGGATTTACTTGTCTATGTATCGTTCGATTCGATCTTTTAGGTCCCTACTTCACCTCGACGGTTATGACATGATGTCCTTAAGGCCTAGATGCGATGAATAGACCCCTGTAACCATGTCATAGTTGCTTACTTGAACAGATTCTAACAGAAATGGAATGGCAAATTCCACGAAAGAAGTCTTTTTCACGAGGTACAACCAGCAATTCCTATGTATCTGTTACGGAATCGACCATAGATCAATTCCCTTTTTATTTGGGAGTATTGAATACACCCATAACTCTGAGCTTCATGGTACTCTTCCCAAGAGACATGTCAGAATCGGGGCATCCCCATCGGATTGAATGGGATGACAGTTTCTCATTCCCAATCTGTAAAATCATAATTTTGATCAAATCACACATCGCAGTATACTAGGCCTTCTAATTTTTTAAGAGGTTTATCTAAAAGATTCGCGATATAACTAGGAAGACGTTTCAAATACCACACATGAGTTACCGGGCATGCCAGCTTGATGTATCCCATTTGATATCTTCGTATCCGAGAATCAACAAATTCGACTCCGCATTGGTCACAAAATTTCGGGTCTTCTTTTTCATCTCCGATGACTCGATAATTTCCACAAGCACAAATTCCACTCTTTATAGGCCCAAAAATTCTTTCACAAAACAAGCCATCTTTTTCCGGTTTAGTGGTTTTGTAATGAAAAGTATAGGGTTTTGTTACCTCTCCAACTATCTCTCCAGTAGGTAGGGTTTTCTTGGCCCAAGCACTTATTTGTTCAGGAGAAACTGATCCAATTCGAAGTTGTTGATGTTTATATCGGTCGATCATAGAAGAAAATTTCTGATTCATTCCGATCAAGCTTCCTTCCTATTAATCTGGAAGTTCTTCTCAGATACAAGGAAATGATTCAATTCCAGAGCCAAAGATCGTAGTTCTCGAACGAGCAATCGAAAGGATTCTGGAGCATCCTCAGGTTTTGGTAATGTTCCTCCACTGATTGTCGTCCCAAGGACTTCCTGCCGAGCTCTAATATGATCAGATTTATAAGTAAGCATCTCTTGTAAAATATGAGCAACGCCAAATCCCTCTAGGGCCCAAACTTCCATTTCGCCTACCCGCTGTCCCCCTTGCTTGGCCCTTCCTCGAAGCGGTTGTTGTGTAACAAGCGCATAATGTCCACTGGAACGCCCATGGATTTTATCATCAACTTGATGAATTAATTTCAGGATATAGGGCTTTCCTATGATAACAGGTTGTTCAAAAGGATCTCCCGTTCTTCCATCAAATATTCTGCTTTTTCCCGGATACTCGGGTTCAAATACCCATGGATTCGCTGTATGCTTACTGGCTTCGTATAATTCCGAAAACACTAGTTTTCTCGAAGCCCCTT